ATAGCGAATAAACTTATTCGATCTACTAAGTACAGTCTATTGAATCAGTACATTAAATGTACTTAAGTACTTTGTGCTCGACTCGGTCCCTTTTCTGCCTCGAATATTTCATACTCTCTTTATTGCTACTTTGATCTTCTTGTTAGGAAGACTACCGAGAAACGCTTGGGTTTAGAAGATGCCCGAGATAGACGAAATAGAGGAAAGTAAGCAAAGTCAGGAAGAAAGAGATCAAGAAATAGAAAGAACTTTTGAAGCGAAGGGGAATAAACAGAAAGAAGAGGAATCCATCGAAGAAGATCCTTCTTCTTTCCTTTTTTCGAAAGAAGAGGAGGATCCGGACAAAATCGACGAAGACGGAACGGAAAAGATCAGAGGGAAGGGCAATTTCTTCTGGTTTGAAAAAACAATTACTTTTTTTCTTTTCGACTATACATTGATGCGCAAACAATTTCGATATATAGACAAGATGATTCCAATAAACGAAATGTCACAATATTCTTTTTCTAACGGTATAAGTGATGGAAAAGAAAGAATATCTTTTACGACTCTAAGGGGTTTACCAATCATTTTCCAAATGATTGGAAGTCATCTATCTGTATTCAAACCAAAGCCAGGAGCACTAAAACTAAAAAAAGAACCAGAACTAGCAAACCAGGGCTCTCATGCATTGTCTAATAATTGGCATTCCAATAATAAATCAAAATTATTTGTTTAGTTATTTTTATTAAAAATAAAACTTAGACACAAAAATTATTAAAAATACAAATAGGAAAAAACTATAGAATAAAAGATAAAAAGAGATACGACCCCATCCTGTAGATTTAAAAACTTCTCCCATAAAGAAAAAGCCAATCCCTAGTGCATTAATAAATCCATCAACTAGGTTTTTATCAAAAATAAAAATGAATTCAGCGGACTGTCTTAAAGTTTTCGTTACAAATAATGTATAAAAAGTGTCTATATACCCACGATTAAAAGACCAATTATATAAAAAAGTTAGTAACTTGTCCGAAATATTTCTAAATCTATTTTTTTTAGCAAAAGAATTCCAAACCGTCAAATTTTGGAAAGATGAATAGGGAGGATTATAAAATAAACATGAAATCACAATTCCAACAAAAACTATGCCAAGGGAAAATGTTGACTCGAGAAAAAATTCAATCAAATCTAATGAATTTTGGATGAAATGATTTAAAGCTGGAGTGAATAATTTTGACAATATATTAACCTCATATACTAGATTGAATTGCTTAAACGAAATTCCGATCACTCCAATAAACAAAGTACAAAACCCTAAAAAAAGCATAGGAACTAACATTGTAGTGTCCGATTCTTGAGGATAGGAACAATTAGTACGAAAAAACTTTATACTAATAAAAGGTCGAACGCCTTTTATGGAATTAGCATTATTTTTTTGTGTTGGTAGACCTAGCAAAAAACCTTTATCATTTTTGTTTAATATTAACAAAGGAACCGAAAATAAACCTATTTTTGGAACTATTTTGTTTTCTTCTTTACCCCACAATGAAATTGAATAAAAGAGACTATTTGTTTTTCCATTATAATTTTGAAAATTATAATTAAAATGTCCTTCAAAAGTAAGTAAATAAATTCGCAACATATAAAAGGCAGTTAATCCAGCTGTTAAAGAAGCTAGTATTGCAAAAACAGGGGAATACTGCCAACTAGCCGCAAGAATAGCATCTTTTGACCAAAAACAAGCAAGAGGAGGAATACCACAAAGAGAAAGGGTTCCCACTAAAAATACATTCCTGGTAATTGGAATGTGTTTTATTAAACCGCCCATAAGACTCATATTTTGACTTTTATCAGGCGAATACCCAGAAATAGCTTCCATTGAATGGATAATCGATCCAGACCCTAAAAACAACAATGCTTTTGAATATGCATGAGTAATCAAATGAAATAAAGCAGCTTGGTATGAGCCTATCCCTAGAGCTAACATCATATAACCCAATTGAGACATTGTTGAATAAGCTAAACTTCTTTTAATATCTTTTTGAGCAAGAGCTAAAGTTGCTCCTAATACGACGGTTAATATACCTATCAAAGCTATTATATTCAGAATAGAAGGTATAACTATAAAAAGAGGAAAAAGACGAGCTACAAGAAAAATTCCAGCAGCTACTAAAGTAGCTGCATGGATCAAAGCTGAAATAGGAGTAGGACCCTCCATGGCATCTGGTAACCATATATGAAGAGGGAATTGAGCTGATTTTGCAAGGGCACCAGAAAAAATACAAAAGCTACATAAAAAAATAAAAAAACTCGTAACATCATTAGTATAAATCAAGTTATTCACTATTGAAAATAAATCCGAAAATTCGAAACTTCCTGTTAACCAATAAAAACCTAAAATTCCTAACAATAAACCAAAATCCCCTACCCGATTAGTTATAAATGCTTTTTGACAAGCATTTGCTGCATTTGGTCGCATAAACCAAAAACCTATTAATAAATAAGAACACATCCCAATTAATTCCCAAAAAATATAAATTTGGATCAAATTAGAACTGGTCACTAACCCTAGCATTGCAGTAGTAAAAAAACTTATATAAGAAAAAAATCGCAAATAACCTTGATCGTGAGACATATAGTTATCACTATAAATAAGAACACAAATTCCAACCGTACTGATTAATATTGACAAAATGCAGGAAAGTGAGTCAATCAAAAATCCGAATTCGAAACTCAAATCATTAGTGATAGTCCAAGAATACAGATATTGATAACTTGAACTATTATTTATTTGTTCAAAAAGTAAACTTATGAAAAAAGCTATAACTATACCTAAGACTAAAACATTTGGAAAAGCCCATTTACGACGAAGTTTTTTTGTTGCCCGCGGAAAAAGAAGGAGACCCCCACCTATCAAAATAGGCATTAAAAGTGAAATAAGAGGTATAAGTCCCGAATAGTTATATGTATGTTCCATAAAAATCGTATTATTATTATTAATAGTCAGTTAATGAATTAATTTGTTATTGTTCTGGATTTCTACTTCCTATTTTTATGTCTTTTGTTTTCTAGATTAGCTTTTGCTCAACTAAATTACTTTTTTTAAGTACAAAAAAACTTAACTTTACATTCTTCAAAAAATAAGGTATAGATTTTGAGTACTACTCTATTTAGTTAGAACTAGTAAAAATTGCATTACAGATTTGAATAAATAACAAAATAAATAAAAAAAAGATGTCTTTCACATCCAAATCTAAGAATACTCATTTTTTTTTGAATGGCAGTTCCCAAAAAACGTACTTCTATATCAAAAAAGCGCATTCGAAAAAATTTTTGGAAACAAAAAGCTTATTGGACCGCTTTGAAAGCTTTTTCATTAGCTAAATCGCTTTCTACTGGTAATTCAAAAAGTTTTTTTGTTCAACAAAAAAAACAAATTCAAAAGTCAAGTTAAGAATAATTGAATTTAGATTGCTATTATAAAAAGATTTATTTTTGCTTCCTGTTAATTTTAAAACAAAAACTTTGGAAATTGAAAACAGAGATAAAGACTTTATTTATTGAAAAATGGGTTTCTATTATCTATTCAAACACAAATTAGAAATAAGAAACCCATTTTTCAATAAATAAATAAAAAAAAAAAAAAAATTATCAAAAATCGATCCTTAAAGCACTTTTGGTACCTCGCGGATTAAAATTCAAACCAAATTGGTTATTATAATTTGGATTGAATAAGCCGCCATGGTGAAATCGGTAGACACGCTGCTCTTAGGAAGCAGTGCGAGAGCATCTCGGTTCGAGTCCGAGTGGCGGCATACGGTTTTTTACGTTTCAAAAAAATGCATCATATTATATAATAAATTCTATTAGGAAATAGAGGAAATAGAAAATTTCGACTTTTTTGTTCATTTTTTATAGTTTCAACAAAAAAAACTGTTATGATTTTTGTTATTTTAGAACATCTATTAACGCATATTTCGTTTTCAGTCATTTTGATTGTAATTACAATCGAAATGATAAAGTTATTAATCGATGACTTTGTAGAACTCTCTGATTCGTCAAAAAAAGGTATGATAACAACTTTTTTTTGTATAACAGGATTATTAATTACTCGATGGATTTATTTGGGACATTTACCATTAAGCAATTTATATGAATCATTAATCTTTCTTTCTTGGATTTTTTGTATTATTCATATGATTCCTTTTTTTCAAAAACAAAACAAGTGGATAAGCACACTAACAGCCCCAAGTGCTTTTTTGGCCCAAGGCTTTACTACTTCCGGTTTTGTAACTACCATTCATCAATCCGAAATATTATTACCAGCTCTACAATCACAGTGGTTAATGATGCATGTAAGTATGATGGTATTGGGTTATGCAGCTCTTTTATGTGGATCATTATTAGCAGTAGCACTTTTAGTAATTGAATTTCCAAAAAAAATAATAAATGGGGCCAAAAGTAATCATTTAGTAAATACGATATTTGCATTTGGTCAAAGTCAATACAACCCAGAAAATCACCAAAGTTTCAAAGAAATAGGTTTGGTTTCTTCAATCAATTTTTACAGGTTTCAATTAATTCAACAATTAGATCTATGGGGTTATCGTATTATTAGTATAGGATTTATTTTTTTAACTATAGGAATCCTTTCAGGCGCAGTGTGGGCTAATGAAGCATGGGGATCATATTGGAGTTGGGATCCAAAAGAAACTTGGGCTTTTATTACTTGGGCAACATTTTCAATTTATTTTCATATTAGAAAAAGTTGGGAAGGGTTCAATTCGGCCATTGTTGCCTCGATTGGATTTCTTATAATTTGGATATGCTATTTTGGTGTAAATTTATTCGCAATAGGATTACATAGTTATGGTTCCTTTACTTTAACATCGCTTTAACACAAATAAATTATTATGCGGGATAAAACTTAATATATAGCAAGACCGAATGTGGTGTGATACGTTGACGAGAACCTTTTGAAAGCATTGAAATAATTGTTTTACTGAATTCAAAAGGTTCTCACAAATTACACCAAGATTTTGGTAAAATAAATTTATCCCAAAAAATTGGCAGAATTACTTTGACTTGTTTAATTGTTTGGATAGTGTTTATCCTTAAATTAACCACGATTTTTGAATTAAAACGTAAAATCGAATTTTATTTATATAAATAGACAGAGAGAATAGATTCTACTTTATCAATGGAGAATGACAAAACAAAATCTGGATAAAGCCCAATCCCTAATACAGGAAGAAGAATAGAAAAGGAAACAAAAAATTCGCGAGGACCCGAATCAAACCAAAAAAAATTTTGATTCTGAAATAACTTATATCCATAAAACATTTGGCGTAACATAGATAATAAATAAATAGGAGTTAAAATCATTCCAATTGCCATTACAAAACAAATTACTATTTTTGATAGGAAAAAAAAATTTGTGGCAGTAATTATACCTAAAAAAACGATCAATTCCGAAAAAAAACCGCTCATACCAGGTAAAGCAAGAGACGCTAATGAGAAAACACTAAAGAATGTGAAGAATTTTGGCATTTGAGTACCCATCCCACCCATTTCATCAAGATAAACAAGCCGTCTTCTATCAAAAGTTGTTCCTACCAAGAAAAAAAGAGCAGCACCAATAAAACCGTGGGAGATTATTTGTAAAATGGCTCCATTGAGCCCCAGATCACTTATAGAATAAATTCCTATAAGGATGAAACCCATATGGGATATAGACGAATAGGCTATACGTTTTTTTAAATTTCGTTGACCAGAAGATGTTAAAGCGGCATAAATTATTTGTATTGCCCCTATTACTACTAACCAAGGAGAAAATAGGGAATGCGCGTGCGGTAATAATTCCATATTGATACGAACTAATCCATAAGCCCCCATTTTTAATAAAATTCCGGCTAAAAGCATACAAGTACTATAATGAGCTTCTCCGTGAGTGTCTGGTAACCATGTATGTAAGGGTATAATCGGCAATTTGACAGCAAATGCAATAAAAAACCCGATATAAAATAATAATTCTAGAATAAAAGGATAGCATTGATTGGATAAGATTTGAAAATCAAAAGTTGGTTCGTTAGAACCATATAAAGCCATCCCAAAAGCTCCTATTAATAAAAAAATGGAACTTCCCGCAGTATACAAAATAAATTTTGTAGCGGAATAAAGACGTTTCTTTCCTCCCCACATGGATAAAAGTAGATAAACCGGAATTAATTCTAATTCCCACATGATGAAAAAAAGTAAAAGATCTTGAGACGAAAATAATCCTATTTGAGCGCTATACATTGCTAGCATCAAAAAATGAAATAAGCGTGAATCCCGAGTAATTGGCCACGCTGCTAAAGTCGCTAAAGTTGTAATAAATCCTGTCAATAAAATAGGTCCTATAGAGAATCCATCTATTCCTAATCGCCAGTGAAAATTCAAAAAATTGATCCAGGTATAATCGTTTGATAATTGGATTAAAGGATCCTCGAATTGGAAATTTTCGGAAAATGCATAAGTGATTAAAAGCAGTTCTAAAATACAAATAAATAGCGTATACCAACGAATTAGTTTATTTCCTTTATGAGGAAAATAAAAAATGAAACAACCCGACGCTATCGGGAAAACTACCAATAGTGTTAACCAAGGAAAAGAATTCGTGATAAAAACAAAATACACTTGGACCAGAAAAACCCGTGCTAAAAAGCAGTCCGAATCTTTTTCGGTTTTTTAACACGGGTTTTTGTCGGTAAAAAACAATTAACGGGATTCAAGTGGGAGTTTGAGGGGCGTATTAATAAGCTAGACCCATGCTTCGAGTTGTTTCATGCCATAAATAAACTCGAACGCTTAAAAAATCGGTTGGACAAGCGGATTCACATCTCTTACAACCAACACAGTCCTCGGTTCGTGGTGCAGAAGCTATTTGCTTAGCTTTACATCCGTCCCAGGGTATCATTTCTAATACATCAGTGGGACAAGCTCGCACACACTGAGTACATCCTATACATGTATCATAAATTTTTACTGAATGTGACATTGTATCTATAATTGTTTTTTTGAACCTAATAAATTTAGGTCTAGTAAAGTTTGAAAAAGTTAATTTTTTGATATACCAGACCAAGCAATGATTTACCCTACTTTGTTCTATTCTAAAATTTGGATTAACTGATGAGATAGAGCTAATATACTTTAATTTCTGAGTTTCTGACAAACATGATCCGATTTGCATCCTTATCATAATTAGAGTAACAACACTATTTATTTAACAAATCAGATTGATTAATACGAATTGAGTTTCTGTTACGATAGATTGAGGAAACAATGGCCAGTCCAATAGCGGCTTCAGCAGCTGCAATTGTTATAACAAAAATGGAAAAAATATTGCCTTTTAATTGTCGACTATCAAAAAAATCCGAAAAGGTTACCAAATTCAGATTAACCGCATTCAATATAAGTTCAAGACACATAAGGGCTCGAATCAGATTACGACTCGTTATCAATCCATAGATCCCAATAGAAAATAAAAAAGCACTTAAAATAAGTACATTTTCAAGCATCATCGACCAACTCCTTATTCGTTTTTCACTTCTTTAAAATGTAAATGGAATAAGTCTAGAATTAAATTTCATTTTTTTTATTTGATTGTAGTTTTATTATTGGCGAGCCATGGTAATAGCACCTATTAAAGCAATTAAAAGAATTATTGAAATGAATTCAAATGGAATAAAAAAATCGGTTGCTAAATGAATTCCAATTTGTTGACCATTACTAATTAAATCTTGCTCTATAATTTGGTTTGTTCGTGTAGTCCAAATAATTCCATACCATGAAGTATCTAGAATAATAGTAAGTAATAAACCAAAAATACTTATACAAATTAAAAAGGTAATCCCATCCCCAACAGTTAAAAAAATAAAATCTTTGTAATATTCTGAACCATTCAGGAACATCACAGCAAATAAAATCAAAACATTTATAGCTCCTACATAAATAAGCAACTGGGCAGCAGCCACAAAAGGGGAGTTTGCTAAAAAATACAATAAGGATATACAAACAAGAACTAATCCTAATGAAAAGGCAGAAAAAATGGGATTCGGAAGAAAAACAACCCCAATACCTCCAAATAGAAGACCTAATCCAAGACCAATTAAAAGAAAATCATGTATTCGTCCAGGCAAATCCATTGTATGTAAATTAGAGATGCAAAAAATAAAAGTGTTTTTTCATGACCTTATTGACCTGACCAGGAAAAACGTGATTATAGAAATATTGGTTCAATTTAAAATCGAGTTGTTCTTAAATATACGTTAATTTTAATAAATAAAATACTTAAAGGATATAAATTATTATAGATATCGAATTTTTGAATTACTTTTTTTTTTTCGCGAAAAAAAAGTAATTGATTTGTTTAATATTTTATCTTTTTTCAGGTAACTGAAAAATAGTTCGAATTGCATAATCATCAGTTACGGACATCGGTAAACGACCTAAAGCAATTTGATTATAATTCAAGTCATGCCGATCATATGTAGCAAGTTCATATTCTTCAGTCATTGATAAACAATTTGTTGGGCAATATTCAACACAATTACCACAAAAAATACAGATTCCAAAATCAATACTATAATTAAGCAAATATTTCTTTCGAATTAAGGGTTGCAATTTCCAATCAACAACAGGAAGATCTATAGGACATACGCGAACACATACTTCACAAGCAATACATTTATCAAATTCAAAATGAATTCGACCGCGAAAACGCTCCGATATAATGAATTTTTCATAAGGATATTGAATGGTTACAGGTAAACGATTTGCGTGTGATAAAGTAATAAGGAAACTTTGTCCAATGTACCTTGCAGCACGGATGCTTTGTTGACCATAATTGATAAACCCAGTTAGCATTGGTAGCATATTGTGACTATCTTTAAATAAAATTGTATGTTTGTTTCTCTTTTTACTATTTTTAGCCAATTCGCTATTAATACTATAGCAAACTATTCTTCTTCTTTAAGTTTGGTTATTTTATTTTGTTTTTCTGCCAATTTATAATGAAAGAAGTTGGAAAGAAGTTGTTAATAATAGATTACCAAGCGAAATAGGTAAAAGAAATTTCCATCCAAGATTTAAAAGTTGATCCATTCTTAGCCGAGGTAACGTCCATCTTGTTGTGATTGAAATGAATAATAATAAAAAAGTTTTAATCAATGTAACCAAAATACCTAGGGTTGTTTCAAATGTTCCATTTCTTTTAATTAGTTTCACAAATTCAGGAAAAAGAATGCCGGGAATAGAACTATTCCAACCACCTAAGTAAAGAACTGTTACAAATAATGCCGAAACTAATAAGTTTAGATAGGAAGCAACATAAAATAAACCGAATTTTATTCCCGAATATTCGGTTTGATAACCTGCGACTAATTCTTCTTCGGCTTCGGGTAAATCAAATGGTAATCTTTCACATTCGGCTAACGACGAAATAAAAAAAATGATAAATCCTATCGGTTGACGCCACAAATTCCAACCCCAAAAACCATATTTTGATTGTAACTCAACAATATCAACTGTACTTAAACTGTTCGATAATCCTAGTCCGTGATCGCATCACTGTTTTCACCGCTAGTTCAAAACTGTATATGAGATTTTCACCTCATACAGCTCCTCTAAGGTCATTAAAAATATAATCTACTCACACAAGTGTATTAACTCTTATCATGAGCTATGTTGCGTAGAGTAAAGCTAAACTTTATTGTGACTCTTGAAAGTTGACCTATGAAATTCTGTCTGCCATAATACTAAAAGAAGGCTTCTGAATTTATCTTATCCTTTTAAAATACTAAATTTTAGGTCGTGAGGTATAGTGTCAATTTTTTCATTTTTTTTTTTATAAAATACCCTATACTTTTTCATTTTAATTTTAAGTTAAATTAATTGAATTGTTGAATTAAAAAAAATTATACATTTCATAGTTTAAATATTTCTTTTTCATTTTGTAGAAAATTGAACCGTTGATCGATAAGTTCAACTTCTTTTTTTTTTATGAAAAAGAATTTGATATTTGAATTATTTTTTATTTTTATTTCCAATTGGGATACAAACTTGGGTTTAATAATAGAAAATAGATTTAAAAATAAAAAATAAAACACCATTTTTTCTTTAAATTTTAAAATGAGGTTTTTTTAATTAAAAATTTTAGTTTTTTCGTTCCTTTTTTTTCTTCTTTCAAAATAAAACAGGGAGATTTGCTATAAAAACGGAAAGGATTATTTCGTTTTGGATAGTTATTTTTGTAAAAAGTGGATAGGAACAAACTCTGGATCGGAATCATGAGGAGTACTGCTTATTTTTTTTCTACAAAGTGAAAGCCTCAATTTTAATTCTGTTTTTTTTTTATTAAAATGTTTTATTCATTTTATTCAATAGTATACTATTCAAAATCTATATTACTTGTCCTTTGTGTTTATTAGTGTTTCTAACCAGCCACCTACTCGTTTTTGGTGTTTAATTAACAGTTTGTTGTCTTACAATATTTATTTCTATCTAAAACCGACTCAAAAATTATTACTGTTGATTTTTTTGTCCCGCTTCAAGTCAGGTTGATTACTCAACCAATCTTGGGGAAAATAAAGTTCTATTTTTCATTTGAATTTTCTTTGGTACCTAAGAAAAGAGTTTTAATTTAGTTACTGCAAATTTACAAGCAGTTTTCTTTCACTCATTTAACTATCCAATTTAGTTCATTAGTTTATTGATAAAAAAAGTCTATAAAAAAATGAAAATTTTCCTTGAATTTCTTTCACTTTATAAAATAAAAAAAAAAAAAAACTTAACTTAAAAAGGGTCTTAAAAACCTATTAATTAAAGATAAAAACTAAATAAATAAAAGAAAGCCTGTGGAAAAAAAGTCTATGGTTCAACGAATCACACGTAGAGATATAGATAATACACATAGAGTTAATGGTATTTCATAGCTAATTGATTGAGCAACAGCTCGTAGACCACCCAAAAAAGAATATTTATTGTTTGATCCATATCCAGACATAAGAAGACCAATGGGAGTGATACTTGTAATGGCAATCCATAAAAAAATACCAATATTTAAATCGGCTAAAACAAGGTGAGAGCTAAATGGAATTATTGAGTAACTTAAGAGAGTTGCTATAACTGTTATAGAGGGCCCTAAACTAAATAAACGATTATCTCCTCTAGATGGCAAAAGATTTTCTTTAAAAAGTAATTTAGTACCATCTGCTAACGCTTGCAGAACTCCCAAAGGACCGACATATTCAGGTCCAATCCTTTGTTGTAACCCTGCAGAAATTTGGCGTTCTAACCAAACAATGACTAGTAAACTAATTAAAATTGACAATACAAGACTCAAAATAGGAAACAGAAGCCATAGTATTTCTTTTATTTCCGTTAAAAGGGCTAATTTTGAAAAAGAATTAATAGGTTGGACTTCGATTGTCTCAAGAAATTTTGTTATATTGAGTATCATTTCAACGATCAACTTCCCCCATAATTATATCAATACTTCCTAGGATTGTCATAATATCAGCCAATTTTGTTCGTTTCACCAATTGAGAAAGAATTTGTAAATTGATAAAACCTGGTGAGCGAATTTTCCAACGCCAAGGAAAACCAGTTTGATCACCTATCAAAAAAATTCCTAATTCTCCTTTGGGTGCTTCTACTCGAACATAAAATTCCTGTTTCGGTAATTCAAAAATAGGAGAAGTTTTTTTTCCAATAAACCGATACTCAAAATCATTCCATGCGTGATCCTTTTGTTTATTAAAAGAGCGAGCTTCTAGATTCTCATAAGGACCGCCTGGAATAGCTTCAAGAGCCTGTTGAATAATTTTAATGGATTCTTTCATTTCCCCAATTCGAATTAAATAACGAGCTAAAGAGTCTCCTTCCGTTTGCCAATGAACTCTCCAATCAAATTCGTTGTAACACTCATAAGGGTCAATTTTACGAAGATCCCAATGGATGCCTGACGCGCGTAACATTGGTCCTGATAAACCCCAATTTATTGCTTCTTCTGTACTAATAATACCTACTCCTTCCACTCGTTCTAAAAAAATCGGATTATTAGTAATAAGTTTTTGATAGTTAGTAAGTTCTGTTAAAAAAAAATCACAAAAATCTAAACATTTATCTATCCAACCATATGGTAGATCCGCCGCAACTCCCCCAATTCTAAAAAAATTATGCATCATTCTCATCCCAGTAGCAGCTTCGAATAAATCATATACTAATTCTCTTTCTCTAAAAATATAGAAGAAAGGTGTTTGTGCACCAATATCCGCCATAAAAGGTCCAAGCCATAACAGATGCGAAGCTATACGACTCAACTCCAACATAATTACTCGGATATAGCTAGCTCGTTTTGGTACTTGAATATTTCCTAATTGTTCTGGTCCATTTACTGTTATTGCTTCTGTGAACATAGTTGCTAAATAATCCCAACGTGTTACATAAGGCAAATATTGTATAATTGTACGGTTTTC